TTTGGATCATAACCAAATCAAAACTTCTCGAGTTATTAGAATCTGTAGTAAAAAAAGTCCTTGGTTATTTAACTTAGATGAAATAGTAATAGTTCCGCTCATTGGTATACTACAAAAATGGGAATGAAATCAATCTGATTCCAATATCTCATATCTTTCCCAAACAAAAGGGGACAATTTAAGTGGAAAGCCCATATCTATTTAATATCTATTTATTAGAATAAAATTAGTCTGTTTTTATGTTATTTCGTACTGTATAATTCCTTTGCTTTGCTTGTGGGATCATTTTCCCCGAGGGGTAATGAAAAGAATTCTAGAATGGATTGCTAATTATGCCTAGATCTAATATAAATGGAAATTTTATTGATAAGACCTCTTCAATTGTAGCCAATATCTTATTACGAATAATTCCGACAACTTCAGGAGAAAAAAAGGCATTTACCTATTACAGAGATGGTGCGATTTGATTCTTTTTTCTTGTTTTTTTTTAGCCCTCACCTCAGTCTTACGAGAAAGAGACGCGGTTCGGTATAGAAAGAACGAAATTCTTGAAATAAACCTACGCTCGGTGAAGGTGAAGTTTGGAGATAGAACAATTCCTTCTATCGTGTATCCTCGATTGATGCAGCCTCAGATGTTTCAATTGTTGATTTGAGTATTGAGCGAAAGGTTACACCTATGGGTTCTGTATTGCGGGTCAATCCTACACTACATTAGTACCAATAGACGGCATAAGGGAAAAAGCACTACACCTAGGAATCAACAACACAAAAACTTTGTTATAAATTCCCCCTTTCCTTATCGGTATCGGGACTAACAAGAATGGTTGGGACAACAAACATCCATCTCGTTTGTACTTTGGATACCCGTATAACCATCAAAGATCGTTGAAGTGACTAATTCCTGGAAATAGAAGGCGTTGAGAACAAAGAAATTGTTGGAGTTACCATTTATATCTAACACTAATATGATTGGTGTTAAGAAAAAACCTCTTGCGGGAAGGCTGGCTAGAGATTTCTTGTAAAAATACTAGTTCCTTTCAGTTCATAATGAGATGAGAATAGTTCAATTTTTATTCTATGGATTATTCCCCTTAGTACTATGCGCAGAAGGGAGGAGCCGTATGAGATGAAAATCTCATGTACGGTTCTGGAACGGAGATTTTTTGAATAGAATGAACGACCGTAACGGATGTTGGCTCAATCCGAAGGAAATTATGCGGAAGCTTTACAGAATTATTATGAAGCTACGCGACCAGAAATTGATCCCTATGATCGAAGTTATATACTCTATAACATAGGCCTTATACACACAAGCAATGGAGAGCATACAAAGGCTTTGGAATATTATTTCCGGGCACTAGAACGAAACCCATTCTTACCACAAGCTTTTAATAATATGGCCGTGATCTGTCATTACGTGCGACTATCTCCACTATAGAAATAAGGAAAAAAAGAAAAGATCAAATTGGCTAGTAAATACTAGAAAAAATAGGCTTTCTACATAATGCATCGTCCAAAGCAACGATTTTTATCAGCTGTAGCAAGGAAAGAGACTTCACGAGAACCAAAATAGGAAGAAAAAAAAAAAATGAGTGCAGCCTATATACTATATTCTATGGATAAAGGATCAAATTGATAGAGAAAGCACCGTAAAGATCAATTAGCGAGCTATTGAGTCGATACAGTTAAGAACTGCTTACTTATGTCATGATATGGGACAAAAGTTAGGAATCAACTTATGTAATAGAGTCGATCCACTAAGGTATTGAGCAGCGGTGTAGCATCAGATCCCAAAGATAGTAAGTTCTTTTTTCTTATGGAAAAAAGTCTTTTTCAAAGATTCTATATGAATTCCATATATGAAACCGAGATAGTTACCTTTCAGAAAATTCTAACGATATTGTGGGGATACCTATGCTTCATTCTTCTGAAGGTGGGAGAAAAGATCAAACTGATTCTGATTATTGATCAAAATTAGGGTTTGAAACTTATGTAATTAACTTCTTCTGGTTAACCCAAGAAAAAATGGGATAGGTTTATGAGAAATCTAATTCAGTTAGCATAGGGTAGATTAAGATAGGACACAAAAAGAATCGATTTTTGAGCCGTATGAGATAGGAAACTCTCAAGTACGGTTCTAAGGGAAGGAACCACCTATTCCGACCGGGGAGAACAGGCCATTCTACAGGGTGATTCTGAAATTGCGGAAGCTTGGTCCGATCAAGCTGCTGAGTATTGGAAACAAGCTATAGCGCTTACTCCAGGTAATTATATTGAAGCACATAATTGGTTGAAAATCACGAAGCGCTTCGAATAAAACCACTCTCTTTTTTAATGAATTAAAAAAAAATAGGTTTGGTTGTTGGATCCATCAATCAAATAAAATAGATCGTTCCTATGAGAAGATCTAATCAAGAATTTCATTATATCTCTTCCTTCTGCATTATATTTTGTACGGTATCTCATAGGGATAAATGATATAGATACAGTATAGAATA